TATGTAGCTAACCCAATAACGGAAGTTTCGTAAGGGGACCAGAGCAGGCTACAATAAATAAAACCATGAAATTGATTTAAATTATATATCTAGATCTAGGGTTTAATTATTATGACACATTACCTGGGGAGTTTCCCCCAACTTTCCCTGCGTTAACGGGGGGTTAAAGAAACTTTACTTTATTAGAACAAGTTAAGGTCAGATAGCAATAATTCCAAGCACTGATTCTTCAACACTGTTTTTAAACCTGAAGATTTTATTGTATAGATACATGAAATACAAGATTTCCAACTGTAACGGAAAATGGGGAAACGGATACTCGATCGAAAGCGAGTAAATATCATTCCGTACAAATAGATATTCTATTAATATACGTAATGTATGATTTAAAATCTATTGTATATAGTGAAGTGGAAAGCCGTATTTGATGAAAATCGTATGTACGGTTTGGAGGGAGATCCTTCGCGACTCGAATGAATGATCCACCCTACAATATGGAGTGAGAAGGCCGAAATGAATCATTAATCCCTAACTTTAATGAGAGAAATTACTAATAATAAATTATTTCTCGTACTCATGTCACGTCGAAGTAATGCGAGAGAAAGAGATGCGAAAGCTGATCCGGTTTATCATAATAGATTAGTCAACATGTTAGTTAACCATATTCTTAAGCACGGGAGAAAATCATTGGCTTATGGAATTCTTTATAATGCCATGGTGAATATTGAGCGAAGGACGAAAAACAATCCACTATCCGTTTTGCGTCAAGCAATACGCAAAGTAACCCCCAATGTAGCAGTAAAGGCGAGACGTGTGGGTGGGTCCACTTATCAAGTTCCCACTGAAATAGGATCTACACGGGGAAAAGTACTTGCTATTCGTTGGTTATCGGGGGCATCTCGAAAACGTCCAGGTCGAAGTATGGCTTTTAAACTAAGTTCTGAATCAATGGATGCTGCCAGAGATAATGGCAATGCTGTACGTAAAAAGGAAGAGACTCATAGAATGGCAGAGGCCAATAGAGCTTTTGCAAATTTCCGTTCATATAAATAAAGAGATTAATAACAATTAAACTAAGGAATATACGATATCAAATTGGAAGGAACGTGAGCCGAAAGGCTTACATAAAAAATAGAAATCTCATAATGTTAATTTTACATTAACATTGTATTTGAATAAAAAAAAGAAAAATTTAACT